TTACCTCCCCTTTCCCCTCTCAAACAAATTGAAATGATTGAAGTTTTTCTATTTGGAATCGTATTGGGTCTAATTCCTATTACTTTGGCTGGATTATTCGTAACTGCATATTTACAATACAGACGTGGTGATCAGTTGGAACTTTGATTAATTAACATCCTTTTTTTGGTTGACCTCCTACTTCCTTTAATTCGCGGGAGGTCAAATTTTGATTGGTTTAATTATTTTGGTGGTAATTTTCGACCTAGCGCGACTAACAAGAACACAGAATCACGCTCTGTAGGATTTGAACCTACGACATCGGGTTTTGGAGACCCACGTTCTACCGAACTGAACTAAGAGCGCTTTAGTATCACAATGAATATTTCATAACCCCAATCCGTCTTGCATATATACTATATATAAAATGAAAGATTTTTTGTGTATGTCCAATTTTCTTTTAATCGATCTCAATTGATCCCCCCGTTACTGTTCAGAAGATAAGTAATAGGTAGGGATGACAGGATTTGAACCCGTGACATTTTGTACCCAAAACAAACGCGCTACCAAGCTGCGCTACATCCCTTTCAATTGGTCTACAATGTCATTGTAGAGAATCCCTGCTTTGTTTTCCATATCTTTATTTCCTCCATTGATATACACAAATATCTTGTCATTTCTCCTTTTTGGTCTCATATAATAATATAATTATATTAAAAATAGTAAAAGACTTCTATTATATTTCTATTATATAAAGTATGAAATAAATATGAGACCCCGTAAAAAAATGAATATTTTTCGAGAATTTCTGGCATAAAAGGGCGTATTTGTTTCTTTTAAGATTAAGAAAAGTAATATCTATTTTGCACATTTCAAGTTGTACATTTCAACTTGAATTAGGGATTCCGCGTACAAATACAAGCGGTCGGTCATTAAGTACATATACACATCTGGGTATATATGTATTACCATTATATATTAGAAATAATAAAGAAAGAGGATAATTTAAAATGCGAGATCTAAAAACATATCTCTCCGTGGCACCGGTAGTAAGTACTCTATGGTTCGGGTCTTTAGCAGGTTTATTGATAGAGATCAATCGTTTTTTTCCGGATGCGTTGATATTCCCCTTTTTTTCATTCTAGTTATTGATATGGGAGGGGGGGAAGAGGATTAGAGATACAATCAAATATCTGTAACTAATCCCTTCCCTTTTTTTTTTTAGAATATACGTTAGAAAAAAAAATAAAGGGATTCCTCCTCGGTGAAACTAGTAACTCGGGCCAGGGTTAAATTTAAATGAAATTAATAAAAAATAGAGTGAAATGTGATGGTTGGGGCAATAATATCATACAAGATACTTAAATGAAAATTAAATGCTGTACGGCAATTTTAAATTATAAATCTAGTAATATAGTTAGAAATCATTATATTACTTATTATTAATATATTGTTATTATTACTATATTCATTTATATTGATTTATTGCAACGAAATCTTTCTTTCATAATTAGATTTCGAGTTACCTGTTTCTTTTTTTTTTTTTTCGTTCCTTTCTTCTTCCTCGTTTCGGATCGGAAAATTAAAGAATTGAATGAATCAAAAACCAAAGGAGGCTCATGGCCAAGGGTAAAGATGTCCGAGTAACGGTGATTTTGGAATGTACCAGTTGTGTTCGAAATCGTGTTAATAAGGAATCAATGGGCATTTCCAGATATATTACTCAAAAGAATCGACATAATACGCCTAGTCGATTGGAATTGAGAAAATTCTGTCCCTGTTGTTACAAACATACGATTCACGGGGAGATAAAGAAATAGATCTAACCGGTCGCTCGTGTGTCAGTCTTCCGTTCCAAGGAAGATGAAAAATGACATATTAGATATATCTAATATCTATTGATTTAAATATAAACAAACCAAATCCTATTTCGATCGGATCAACCGTGATGGAGAATTAAGAAATAGGATCTTTAGGATAAGGAATAAACAAACCATGGATAAATCCAAGCGAATCTTTCTTAAATCCAAGCGATCTTTTCGTAGGCGTTTGCCTCCGATCCAATCGGGGGATCGAATTGATTATAGAAACATGAGTTTAATTAGTCGATTTATTAGCGAACAAGGAAAAATATTATCTAGACGGGTGAATCGATTGACCTTAAAACAACAACGATTAATTACTATTGCTATAAAACAAGCTCGTATTTTATCTCCGTTACCTTTTCTTAATAATGAGAAACAATTTGAAAGAAGCGAGTCAACCGCTAGAACTACTGGTCTTAGAACCAGAAAAAAATAGGCTGACTCTTGAATTGAATCAAAAAAAAATTCCAATCCAAACTCAAATGCGGATTGACGCTTTTTTTTTCTAAAAATAGGAAATCCAGATTTGATTGTCGTTCGAAAAAAAAAAAAAAATTGGGGAAGAAGAAGAAATCTTTTTTATTGAACGTGTTTCTTCATTTTCATTTTGACGACTTTTTCATATTTTATTATACTAATTTCTACTCTACCTTCCCAGAGTTCATTTTCCAGGGAACTCCATTTAAACCATTCCAACAGATTCGTTCCACTCTCTTTATTTTATGATCTCATTGGAAATCATATAAAGACAACTCCTATTTAATATAGCTATTTGTGCAAGTATTTTACGATTAAGAAGCAACTGTTTCTTGTACAGATTGTGTATTAATTTACTATAACTAAAGTATACTTTATTGTCTCGAATTACTGCATTTATACGAGTGATCCACAAACGACGAAAATCTCTCTTTTGTCTACCCCTATCCCGATGAGCCGAAACCAAAGCTCTTATTTTCTGTTGAGTAATAGTCCGCGTAAGTCTTGAATGAGCCCCTCGAAAAGTTGATGCAAATAAACGGATTTTTGTTCTACGTCTTCGAGCTATATACCCTCGTTTAATTCTGGTCATTGAATAAATGAAACTTTGATGAATAACTAATTGATTTCCTTTCTTTCAGTTATTCCCTTCCCGTGTCCTAGTCTATTAATAACAAAACGGATTCTTCCAATGTATAAAATAAAAATTCCAATGGCTTTTGCTACTCTAACCTTCCCGACCACGATTTTTTCTAGGCATTTCCCCTCGAAAATCAAAATTGTATTGATACTAGGTAAAACACATAGTAAATAAAAAAGTAATAAATATAAATGGATTATAGTGGGTTCCATCGTTTCTATGGTTGCTTCTTAAACGGCGAGGTCCTCTCTATACACCGGAGCCCTTCCCTCATTTAATCAATGTTATTGTTAACTTGTACAGTTCACACTCTTTGGCTCTACCCATAATTATCTAGTACTAGGTCTTTCACAACGAGATCTACTTATACAGTAACGGTATTTAATTATGAAGATTAGCTGAGTAGCTGACCCTGTTAGTCCGTTCTTGCAAGAATAAGGCCTAAATTTTCTACTTTTTAAAATAAGATTTCCCCTGCTTAATGAATACCATTTGATATCAATGGGGAATTCTTTCTCATCTTAAATTTTAAATTGAGGTGATTGGATTTGCACCAACGGGAACCATACATTTGATACCCCGGATAGATCTTTTTTTTTAAGATATTGAATATTCAATGGAGTTCGTCCATTCTATCCTACTCACAGGTACGGATCGGTGATACTGGATCAATTGTTTTCTTTCTTTTGTCCTAGTCCATGGTCTGAACGAGTCGCACATACACCCTAGTACATGTTCCTCGTCGCTGAGGACATCCTCCAAGAGCGGGGGATTTCGTGACATTTCTGATTGGCTGTCTTGTGTTTCTAATAAGTTGTTTAATAGTTGGCATGTTGAATCATATATATAATGGGCTGGTTTAGATCGACCTTAACCGGATGCTTAGGAATTCTTTTTTTCTATATTTTGAATTTCTATATTAAGAAATTCGATTAATAAATAGAATATTAAATCCGGTAAGAAAATAAAATCCCAAATCACGAATTCATGTGAAATCCTTGTTCTTTTTCTTTGTTATTCAGTCGCTACAAGATCAACAATTCCATGAGCTTGGGCTTCTGTTGCTGACATAAAAACATCTCTTTCCATGTCTTCGGATACAACCCATAAGGGTTTGCCTGTCCTTTGTGCATAAACCCTTGTGATGGTTTCGCGTAGCTTCAGCAGTTCTTCCGCTTCCAGGATAAATTCTCCCGTCTGTGCCTCATAAAAAGAACTGGCAGGTTGATGGATCATTACCCTGATGATATAATGATATAACATAAAAATGTTTCTTCTATCTCGCATGATGAAAGTTAAAGGTGAGGAGATAAAGAATAATAAAAAAAAGATATAATTGAACAACCGTACAGGCATCTTTTGCGCATTGCATACGGCTCTATAATGGAATTCACTTTTTTTACCTTACTTACATCGAAGAAATATAAAAGAAATTATAGGGTCTATTAGACTCAGGTTGGTAAATGATCCAATAACCACCCTTCCTTTTGTAGTAATTCAAAAATACTATAAAAATAGTATGATGGTTCCGTTGCTTTATATATTTATTTCGTCTGTTATTTAGCAATCCCAAAGTTTCTTTTTTTTTTTTTTATTTTAATATTTTAAAATAAAAAAAGATTTATTTTCTTTCATATTCTTTCATAACATAAATATTGTTAAGATTAAGAGCCCCTGGTGTGAAAATAAAAAAGTTTGTGACGCTGAAATAGGCCTCCCGATAGATTGACTAAAATCGAAAATACCTTTTATCTCATACTACTCTTTCGATACATAATCTAAGGGTTTTAAAAAAATTTCTCATATCGAATTCGAAGTGCCATGCTATTATTACTTAATATTTCATATAGTGTGAAGGCATAGTTTTCTTTTTTCTCTCAAATCAAATAAAAAACTCATTGGCGCCGAGCGTGAGGGAATGCTAGACGTTTGGTAATTTCCCCTCCGACAAGAATAAAAGATCCCATCGAAGCGGCTAATCCCATGCATACTGTCTGTATATCTGGTCGCACAAATTGCATAGTATCATAAATAGCTACTCCGGGTATTACCCATCCGCCAGGAGAGTTTATAAACAAATACAGATCTTTGGTATCATCCTCTATGCTGAGATATACCATAAGACCAATAAGTTGATTCGAGATCTCGCTATCAACCCCCTGGCCTAAAAAAAGTAATCTTTCTCGATAAAGTCGGTTGATTGGGATAAAACAGTATCCCTTAGAAACCGTACATGCACCTTTTGATGCATACGGTTCAACAAAAATCATGAAAAAAAGGAATCAATGTGTAGATTCTAGCTTTTTTTTTCATAACAGGTTTTTTAACTTATAAAAAGGGACTTTTCTTTCATTTTTCAAGAAAGATGAGTTTTGGCCTGTTTTGTTTATCTAAAAAAAAATGACTAAACTTATCTGACTAACTTCTCATTGATGTATTGTTTCATCGAGATACAATCTAAATCGCGATGTAATTTTCTTGTTGCTGACTGGGCTTCTTCAATTTTTTTAGGTTTATGCTCTACTCCGAGTAAAGATCCGCCCGATTTGGATTTGCACATATAGGACAAATGCCCCAATACCACGTCCTTTTTCTACGATTTCCCTTTTTTTTTCAATTTATTTCACGTCTTCCAACAAATATTCAACGCATTCATCATATTACTCGATTGATTAATAGTTTGAGATCACTTCTATTTAGTATTTCTATTTAGAAATATATAAATAAATAGAAATAACTAAAATATGATATTAAGTCGTAATCCTAAATATATTTATTACCAATTGGTTTTCTTTCTAAACGGAGCCTGGATACTTCATTTGATTGGTCTAACCAAGCCAACCATAAATTATTCTAATTGATAATATTAATCCGTATACCCTCCCTAAAAAATGGATCTAATTGCACTTCACGCTCCAAATTTTTGATAATTGAATCAATCTTTCTTGGGCGAAAGAGGAGATATCTCGATCGGGGAAGAGAACGGGGAAATACCATATGCCCAATATATCTGACAAGTCGCACTATACGTCAATCCACAATGCATCTTCCTCTCCAGGACTTCGAAAAGGTACTCTTGGAACACCAATAGGCATTAATTAAATAAAAGAAAATTAAGTACTATATCTCACTTTGATGTGAAAGCGTAACAGTGGGTTTAGTGGCCTAATATAATACTATTGATTTTATATCCTATTTTATCCCTAGATTGACTAAGTTCATAAAAAAAGAAGACAAAATGAATATAAGGAAAATTCTTACAAATAAGTCCTTTGAATGATGAACAAATATATATACATTCACTCATATAAAATGGTACCAACCCCCTTACCATTGCGTATTGGTACTTATCGGGTGTAGAATAGATCTGCTTCTTTTTGTTCCTACGAACAAAAGAGTTTCGTTATTACTAAAAGTAATTATTACGAAAAGCATCAAACAAATATGAATCCTTTCCCCAAGAGAATCCCCTAAAAAAGGGGTCCATAGCATAGTTTTCTCCAATGCAATAAAGTTACATTGTGTCTATTTTTCGTTGATAAAGGGGTATTTCCATGGGTTTGCCTTGGTATCGTGTTCATACCGTCGTATTGAATGATCCCGGTCGTTTGATTTCTGTCCATATAATGCATACAGCTCTGGTTGCTGGTTGGGCCGGTTCGATGGCTCTATACGAATTAGCCGTTTTTGATCCCTCTGACCCTGTTCTTGATCCAATGTGGAGACAGGGTATGTTCGTTATACCCTTCATGACTCGTTTAGGAATAACGAATTCATGGGGCGGTTGGAGTATTACAGGGGGGACTGTAACGAATCCGGGTATTTGGAGTTACGAAGGTGTGGCCGGGGCACATATTGTGTTTTCTGGCTTGTGTTTTTTGGCAGCTATCTGGCATTGGGTGTATTGGGATCTAGAAATATTTACTGATGAACGTACAGGAAAACCCTCTTTGGATTTGCCTAAGATCTTTGGAATTCATTTATTTCTCTCAGGGGTGGCTTGCTTTGGTTTTGGTGCATTTCATGTAACAGGATTGTATGGTCCTGGAATATGGGTGTCCGATCCTTATGGACTAACCGGAAGGGTACAAGCCATAAATCCAGCGTGGGGTGTGGAGGGTTTTGATCCTTTTGTTCCGGGAGGAATAGCTTCTCATCATATTGCAGCAGGGACCTTAGGCATATTGGCAGGTCTATTCCATCTTAGTGTTCGTCCACCTCAACGTCTATACAAAGGATTACGTATGGGAAATATTGAAACCGTACTTTCCAGTAGTATTGCCGCTGTCTTTTTTGCAGCTTTTGTAGTTGCTGGAACTATGTGGTATGGTTCAGCAACTACCCCGATTGAATTGTTTGGTCCCACGCGCTATCAATGGGATCAAGGATACTTCCAACAAGAAATATATCGAAGAATTGGTGCTGGCTTAGCCGAAAATCAAAGTTTATCCGAAGCTTGGTCTAAAATTCCTGAAAAACTCGCTTTTTATGATTACATCGGCAATAATCCGGCAAAAGGTGGATTATTCAGAGCAGGCTCCATGGACAACGGGGATGGAATAGCCGTTGGGTGGTTAGGACATCCTATCTTTAGAGATAAAGAGGGGCGTGAACTTTTTGTACGTCGTATGCCGACGTTTTTTGAAACATTTCCGGTTGTTTTGGTCGACGGGGACGGAATTGTTAGAGCTGATGTTCCTTTTAGAAGGGCAGAATCAAAATATAGTGTCGAACAAGTAGGTGTAACTGTTGAGTTCTATGGCGGCGAACTGAACGGAGTCAGTTATAGCGATCCCGCTACTGTGAAAAAATATGCTAGACGTGCTCAATTGGGTGAAATTTTTGAATTAGACCGTGCTACTTTGAAATCCGATGGTGTTTTTCGTAGCAGTCCAAGGGGTTGGTTTACCTTTGGGCATGCTTCGTTTGCTTTGCTCTTCTTCTTCGGACACATTTGGCATGGTGCTAGAACCCTGTTTAGAGATGTTTTTGCTGGTATTGATCCGGATTTAGATGCTCAAGTGGAATTTGGAACATTCCAAAAACTTGGAGATCCAACTACAAGAAGACAGGTAGTTTGATACAATATTGCTTTGTTACTTTTCGTTTTTAGTTTATTTGACTGACTATAGGGTTGGGGTACCGGATAAATCTTGATTTGACATTTGACTCGCTGCCTTTTCTTTGACTTTTGTTCTTTCTTTATCCGGGAGACGATCCCAAATAAACAGGTATGGAAGCTATAATTGTAAACCACGATCGAATCTATGGAAGCATTGGTTTATACATTCCTTTTAGTCTCAACTCTAGGAATCATTTTTTTCGCTATCTTTTTTCGCGAACCGCCTAAAGTTCCAACTAAAAAGTAAAAAGGTGAAATAATTTTTCATTATCTCAATTGAAAGTAATGATCCTCCCAATAGTGGGAGGATCATTACTTCAACTAGTCCCCGTGTTCCTCGAATGGATCTCTTAGTTGTTGAGAGGGTTGCCCAAACGCAGTATATAAGGCGTACCCCGTAAAACTTACAAGTAAACCAGATAAAAAGATGGCAACTAGGGTTGCTGTTTCCATTATTATATAGTTTTAAGACATTATATAGTTTTAAGACCACAATGGATCTATGATAAGATCATTTATTTACAACGGAATGGTATACAAAGTCAACAGATCTTAATGAATATAAAATATTATGGCTACACAAACCGTTGAGGGTAGTTCTAGATCTGGCCGCCCAAAACGAACTAATGCCGGAAGTTTATTGAAACCATTGAATTCAGAATATGGTAAAGTAGCTCCTGGTTGGGGAACTACTCCTTTGATGGGTCTCGCAATGGCTCTATTTGCAGTATTTCTATCTATTATTTTGGAGATTTATAATTCTTCCATTTTATTGGATGGAATTTCAATGAATTAGATTCACAAGAACCATTAACTAGCTTTTTCAATACAAAGTGAAGCATTTAGTTTTCTGATTTTTATCCCATTCTATTTTGGTAGTTCGACCGTGGAATTTCTTTTTTTCTGTATTTCCGGAATATGAGTGTGTGACTTGGTATAATGGATCCTATGGCTAGTACAGAGAATGGGTCTGTCATCTTGATAGAGATGGTTTTACTTCGTCGGATATTCATTTTAGTATCTGGAGCACGGAATATATAAAATAGATTACATAGATTACAAAGTATTAGAACTATGATTCATACTTAATAGTCAGACCTCGCGGCCGGACTCCAAAAAATTTTTCAAAGAGTTAGAAGTTATAAATAGAAAGATTTTGATTCTTTCAAACTTCCGTTTATGCTTATTTTGATCTTTATGCTTATTTTGATCAAAGGACAAAGATTTCTTTGGATTTTTAGTCATTATATCTAGTCATTGAATAAGTGATGATCCAACGGTTCTTACTCAGGGAATTTTGGGACTTAGTTTGAGGAGGTTTTATTGAATCATCGTGGTTCTAGTATGAATCTGAGGTTTTAATCGATTCATAGGGTCTTAACAAGAGAATTCCTATCAATAATAAAAAAAAACAGCAGTAAAGCCGCATTACACATAAATAACAACAAAGAAAATAGGTAAATAGAAGATTCAAGAGGCCTATAACGATCAATATAGAGACGAATGAGCCGACTTGATTTTTTGGCATTATAACCACAAGGAATAGTTTTCGGGTTTTTATTCTTTCATATCTTCAGAAAAAATAGAATCATAGAATTAAGAAATTTAAAACTTTCTATTCCACACATCCGTTAGAACTAGTATTGGGGTGTTTCTGTTTGAGCCGTACGAGATGAAATTTTCATATACGGTTCTCGGGGGGGGTCTCCTCGGTTTACCTATCTCAATAAAATCTATGATTGGTTCGAAGAACGTCTTGAGATTCAGGCAATTGCAGATGATATAACTAGTAAATATGTTCCTCCTCACGTCAACATATTTTATTGTCTAGGAGGAATTACGCTTACTTGTTTTTTAGTACAAGTAGCTACGGGGTTTGCTATGACTTTTTATTATCGTCCGACCGTTACAGAGGCT